CGATTATCTAATAAATCATTTAATGAAAGTAGATTATCTTACCATTAATTTCACAACTTCCATGATCTCTTCCCGAACCAAACATGAATCTTTCGATTCATTTGGCTCTCACGCTCAAATATTTATTTATGGTATGAGTATTCCCATAGCTTTTTTAATGTAATGAGCCTACCTTCTCTTTTCTGTTTGTAGTTAAACATATCAAAACTTATAAAATAAAAAACCAGAATATTAGGAAGACTCTTCCGACTAGACCAGATCAAAATCTAAAATTGTCAGCAAAGTTGTTTTTTTATTTGTACTTTTTTTTTTCATTTTTTTGAATGAAAAAAGAAAATATGATTATAAAAATTAAAATAATAATAATTATATTATATTTTTGTTTCTTCAAGTCCAAAAATTCCTCTTTTTTATACATAGGTCGTCGATTCGGCATTAGATAAAAAAAGGAACTTTGTTTGCTTTTTTTATCTCATAAATAGTTTAAATTTATTTATTGATATGAGTGTTATATATCAAAATCAAATAAATTACCAATTTTTTTTGAACTATTTGGTTACTAACGTAGTGGTAGAAAGAATACCATGTTTTGTCCGGACTTTAAACAATTTAGCTTTAACCATGTTAAAGGTCTCGCATTATTGGTTGATAGAGAATCAAAGTGGATTTACCAATAAATCACGAAATGCTATGGTTCTTGCATATAATTTCTTAATTTATTCAGAAGAAATTCGCAGAAGAAATTCGTCGAGATCGTGCACTTTTTTACTATTTCCCCTATCCCTTATAAATACCATAAGTGCAGATGGATGGATCCATCCTATTCTTGAAATAAACAACTCGCACACACTCCCTTTCCAAAATAAATCAATACACCAAGCACTACACTTAGATTTATTGGATTTGTTGCTAAAATATCGGTATTAAACCCGAAACTTCCGGCGTATGGCCAGTGGCCCAAGTAAACGAAAGAATCAATTACATTTTTCATATATTCTCCTCTCTTTTCTTTTGGATAGGACTAACAAAGAACAGAGTTATTTTTGTATCACTCCGATCGCCCTTTTTTTTTGATCGATTTCTTTTTTTTTTTTTTTTATTTCCACTTTATTTATTTAATGAGAATAAAAGAAATCTAGTAATTTCATTTGTTTTGTTTAAATTTTTTTACATTTTCAAAAATTTTCTAATACATTTTCAAAAATTTTCTAATAAGATACTTTACTTAGACTTTAGACTTAGGTTTTAGATCTGATATCAATTGAAAAATATTTCATTTGTTGAAACACTTCCAAACAATGAAAATAAAAAAGTTTTCTATTGTACTAAGCTAAAGACAGAAAGGAAGAAAGCAAGTGAATGCGGTAATTCCTCATCTTCAAATCAACCCTTCCTAGGTATTGTCTCAATAAATAAGTAATTTTATAGTAACGTGTTAATATAATTCTAAGAAGCAAAGGAAAATTCCAAGTTAAGAGTTAATAAGAAAAAAGTCTCTAAGGTACTTTTTTTATATTTTGAGGATTAAACAAAAGGATTCGCAAATAAAAGTGCTAATGCCACAACCAGTCCGTAAATTGTTAAAGCTTCCATAAAAGCTAGACTAAGCAATAAAGTACCTCGTATTTTACCCTCTGCTTCCGGTTGTCTCGCAATACCTTCTACAGCTTGGCCTGCAGCAGTACCTTGACCAACTCCAGGTCCTATAGAAGCAAGCCCCACGGCCAATCCAGCAGCAATAACGGAAGCGGCAGAAATCAGTGGATTCATGGTAAGTTCCTCACACAAAACAAAAAAGAAGAAATGGTTAATGATACAATCAACCAATCAATTATGACTTTTTTAATTAAGATTCACGAGTTGAAATAATAATATTAATTACTAAATTAAAAAACGGAATCGTCAGAACTATCTCGTTTTTAGTTTTTAACTATCATAGAGTTTTTGTAAATCCATATGCATACAGTTGTAACTATTGTATTTCTTTGTTTCAAACCACTCTTTCATTTAATTCTTCGTTCTTTACTACACTACACTATTGTTAAGTTTATTTATTTTTTCATTCAAAAAAAAATTGCTAGAAGAGAAGGACTGATATTGAAATCTATCTAAATGCAGTGTGAGCTGCAATCAATATCAATCAAATTATCAAATTAATTTAATACCAAATTAATCCAATATAAATATAAATTAATATAAATAATTAATATAAATAATAATTAATATAAATAAAAATTAATATAATAAAATATATATATATTAATATGTAATAGTAATAAAAAAGTTAATATGTAATACATATTATGTAATAAAAAAGTACCAATAGATATTAATTATTAATATCTTAACTTAAATTAAAAATTTATTTATTAATTATTTATTTATAATTATTTATTTCATTTTATTAACTAATAATTATTAATTATTAAATACTTAATTTTAATTAGTTACTTAATTTTAATTAGTTATATTAATAAAATAATTAACTACCAATTAGTTACTAACTATTAAAATAAAATAATAATTATAAATAAAATAATAACAAAAATTTTTAATATAAAAATATAAGAATTAAGGAATTAAGAATAATAAATAATATATATATATATAAATAAATATATAAATAAGATAAGAAATATATAATGAATTGAATCTAATTTAAATTTGAATTAAACCGGATAATAAATATATATATTTATTTTATGTTGTATATTGTTCATATATAACATAACAAATATGAATAATGAGGATCCAGATTATGATTATAGGATTGGTTGTAATTAGGAAAAATAGAAATTCTAGCCTTACATACAATACTATAATAAATAAATAATAAATAAATAAATAAAATAAACAATACTATAAAAAAAATAAATATTATATAAATATTATATAGTTATGTAATATAGCGATATTATGGATAGACTTATCTCATATAACTAAAGAATATTTAATGTGATTCTAATATCACATATCCATTCTTTTCTTCCATAATGTAAACCATCCTAATTTTTTTTAATTGATTCTGGAATAGAATAATTCCTAGAAAATAGACGGGGGTTTAGAGCCTATAGACATTATTACATATATTATACTCTAACTATAACCTCCCCAGCCCTTCTTTTTTTTAGAATTCTGTTGGAATATTGTCTATCTTTTCTCCTACAATTCTAGATGATGGAATCATACACTATTATCTTACCCATCCAATTGGATTATCATGAATCATGTGGGATAAGCTTGCTTAATAATAGAATAAAAAAAAAAAAAAGACTATTTGAAAAGCTAGTTAATGATGACCTTCCATGGATTCACCTATATAAGCCGCGGCTAAGGTTGCAAAAATAAGAGCTTGAATACCACTTGTAAATAATCCAAGAAACATGACAGGTATAGGAACTACTGAAGGGACTAAAGAAACAAGAACAACAACTACTAATTCATCAGCTAATATATTTCCGAAAAGTCGAAAACTAAGAGATAAAGGTTTTGTGAAATCTTCTAGGATGTTAATTGGTAAAAGGATGGGGGTTGGTTGAATGTATTTCCCAAAATAACCCAATCCTTTTTTGCTAAGACCCGCATAAAAATATGCGACGGACGTGAGTAAAGCTAAAGCAACAGTAGTATTTATATCATTCGTGGGTGCAGCTAATTCTCCATGAGGTAACTGTATAATTTTCCAAGGTAAAAGAGCACCTGACCAGTTAGAAACAAAAATAAAGAGGAACATAGTTCCGATAAAGGGAACCCAAGGGCCATATTCTTCTCCAATCTGGGTTTTGCTTAAGTCTCGAATAAATTCAAGGATATATTCAAAGAAATTCTGACCGTTGGTCGGAATGGTTTGTGGATTCCGAACAGCTATAATGACTGAACCTAATAAGATAGCAATTACTACCCAAGAAGTGATAAGTACTTGGGCATGGATTTGTAAACCTCCTATTTGCCAATATAAATGTTGGCCTACCTCTACACCCGATATATCGTATAACCCTTTGAGTGTTTTAATGGAACATGGTATAACATTCATATTGTACTCTAGCAGAAATTGAACTTCAAAAAAGAAATTATTTTGATTCAACCATCTCTATCTCTTTTTCAACTCACCAATATGAATCAAAAATCGTATTCATTAATTGTATATTTAAGATATCAAGAATTTACATAGGATACCAAGAAATCACGTAATATAATAACATATTATCAATATGCCCGCACTTACCTTTTTGCTTTTTTTTTATTTAATTCAAGAATAGTAACCGAATCCAAAAAATCCCCCCTTAATCATAATCAAGGATTTCTTATATAGCTAGAGCGGCCCTCACAAATTGCGGATACTAATTTGTTAAGAACCAATCGGATTGAAGCTATAGCATCATCGTTGGATGGAATCGAAATATCTGCGAGATCCGGGTCACAATTTGTATCGATTAAACAAATCGTCGGAATACCCAAAATTACACACTCTCGAAGAGCCGTATATTCTTCTTGCTGATCAACGATGATCACAATATCAGGCAACCTCGTCATATATTTGATACCGCCGAGATATGTTTGCAAGGTAAATAATTTTCTCTTCAATATTGCCGCATCTCTTTTGGGAAGACGGTTGAGTTTACCCATCTTTTGTTCTGCTCTTAAATCCCTGATCTTTTGAAGTCTCGTTTCCGTAGTAGACCAATTCGTTAACATACCACCAAGCCATTTTTTATTAACATAATGACACCGGGCTCTTATTGCAGCCGATGCTACTAAATCTGCTGCTTTATTTTTGGTACCAACAATTAAGAAGGTTCTTCCCCTACTTGCCGCATCAAAAACTAAATCAGAGGCTTCTGATAAAAAACGAGCAGTTCCAGTGAGATTTGTAATATGAATACCTTTACGCTTTGCAGAGATGTAAGGGGCCATTCTAGGATTCCATTTCTTAGTACCATGACCAAAATGAACTCCGGCCTCCATCATCTCTTCTAAATTAATGTTCCAATATCTTCTTGTCATTTTTCCCACACTTCCTTTTTGTTTTTTTTTTTAACTTTAACAAAGAGACGAGGTACTTTGAAATAAGTAATTGTTCCGATGGAACCTTCTGCCGGGAATTGACCTTTAATACACAGTACAAACCATTAATGTCTTTTAATTACTTATTTTTTTATCAATATTCGAACAAGAACAAGATAGTTAAGTTAAAAGAAAAGCCAGACCAGATAATTAAAAACAGATAATTAAAAGATAGTTAAAGATAGTTAAAGTAAAAGAATCCGCTCTTAGGAATCATGAAATCGCGTAAATGATTGTTCTAATGTCTCATGGAAATTGTTTGGTACATTTGGTACATAAGAACAAAATAATTCTCTATGGTGTAACAAAAGATCTTTTATTTCCAAGTCAAATAGATTCTTTCTTTTGATTTCCAAATAAAAGTTTTTGTCCTTACTTGAATGGTGCACTAATTTTTTGAATCCTGTACCAACAGGTATAATTCCACCTAGAACAACATTCTCTTTCAGGCCTTTCAACCAATCAATACGACCTCGTAGAGCAGCTTTTGCTAAAACTCGAGCGGTTTCTTGAAAACTTGCTTCGGATATGAAACTTTGAGTATTCAAAGATGTCCTTGTTATTCCCAATAGGATTGCGCGATAAGAAATCGCTTCGTCCAAAGCGCGCCCCACTCGTTCCGCTCGCAACAATCCAATTAATTCCCCAGGTGAAAAAACATTAGACATTCCATCTTCTGAAACCAACACTTTTGATGTTACTTGACGTACAATAATCTCTATATGTCTATTATGGATCTGTACCCCCTGAGATCGATAAACCCTTTGGATTTTATTAACCAAAGAGATACGACTTTGAGCTATGGTTAGCTCAGCTTGAATCAAGAATCCCCAGGGGATTCCAAAAATTTTTGGTATACCTTTGTTCCAACCTTCAACTCTCCTTTCAAGGTTCATTGATATTGAATCAATCGAACGTACTTCTAAGATTTGTTCCACTTTTGGAAGACCTTGTGTTATGTCACCAGATCTTGATTTTTCATATATAAATGTAACTAATGTATCTCCTTCGTAAAATATTTTACCATAATGGCCATGAATAGTTGCTCCTGGAGTGGCTAAATAGGGCTTAGCGGATCTTATAATCAAAGCGTCAACATCAACAATTATAATTTGCCCGGATTTTTTTATGTGCGGTTTGTATTTGAATAGACATATATTTTCACAAAAAAATTGTCCAAGGCTAATTATTGTAGATGTCTCTTCCCAATAATCGTGATGGAGAAAATGCCAATTCAAATGGAATGGATTCAAAATGATGTTACTGCATGGATCGGGATTATAAATCCTCCTATTTTCATCTATTAAACAGTATTTAAGTACTTGAAGTACTTGGAAAGTCTGTTGAAAATTACCAAGTAGCAAATATTTCTTTAACAAAATCTGATTATAAGTTATTAAATGGTAAAATGAATATAAATTTACCATTTTAGGGACAATAGTCCCCAAAGGACACAACAAATCCTTAATTGGGATTATGGGATCCGATTCTTTTATCATGTTATATTTCGAACCATTGAATGGACCAATTCGAGAACAATTGGATGATGACAAAATTATCAAAGATTGGCATTCCTTATTTCGATTCAACAATGTACCAATAGTACCTTGATGTTGTGTAAGTAATTGAATACTAACCTTGCAGTAAAAAGGATTTATATTTGTACGATCTAATCCATTATCGGAAATCAATCCTGAACTTGCCCTATCATATCTTTTTCCGATATACGAAATGCTGGACTTTACTAACTCAATTCTCATAAAATTTCGAATCAGATCATTTCCCTTTACCTCAATAAAGGAAGCACGAATCTCTTTCGGAGAACCATTTTGTTCTGGATCCCAATTCAATATTAAACAAGTGCGAACTAATTGAATACTTGTGTGAAAAATTCCTCGAATTGACTTGCCGTTTCCATAAAGGATATAATTGACAACTCTAAGTTGGACATTATCCTTTTCCCGCAAGAGATCTTGAGGAAAAAGTGTTGCTAAATTTATGCCATCAGTTATTTCATATGTGACTACGGGTCGAACCGAAACAAAATACTTTTTCTTCGTGGGTGTGATCCGTTGGACATAGATCCAATTTTTCAATTTTTTTGATTCCTTAGAATTTTTTTTTTTTGTTTTCGGTGGTATAAAAATGCCGCTGTGCCTAGATATCTTATCTGCCTCTCCAGGAAAATAAATATCTCCGGAAAATATTTTTAGTTCAATATATTTTTTTTTTCTCTCCAGGCGGACTAATCCGCCTACTCGACTTCTTGTATTTAAAGCGAGTTGTGTATCTACTCCAATGATACTATTGTTCTGGACCATTATCAATGAAGATCCAGGTAAAATATGCACTTCCTCGAGAATAAAAAAAAAATGATCTACTTTCATTTGGTATTTCGGAATAAATTCTTTTGATCCTCTATACTCAATCAAATCCTCTTTTTTGATAATTGAATTGACCTCTACGGTCCCATATTTAGTAATTCCCGAATTATTTCTTCTGTATCGTGGATCATCAAAAAAAGCAAGAATACTATTTCTACGTAAAATACCCTGTTTTGGTATTTCAATCGAAATACCAAAACAGGGTATTAGTTCATTCTCTCGTTTTTGATCATATTGTAATGGGATGATGAATCTATTTCTTCGCTTTTTCGCCAAGAAATAAGAATTCCCTTGGATAATAGAAGGATATATAATATTCCAACGACCATTATATATGGTTTGATCAGGTCTTGTTGAATAGTCAAGAATTTTCTTATCTTTTTTATCAGAAGTATCTAACAATTTATATCTTACTCGACCGTTAGTCATTGATAGATCAGAGATATATCTTTCTTCGACAGAAAAAGCATGAGGATTCATTTGATCTTGATCCTTATGGAGCGAAAAAGACACTATACTAGATCTGCACGAACCTCCTGCTAATATCCATAAATGACTTGTTTTTAATAATAGATGAACATTACCATATGTATATTCAGGTGCATGGTGTACATCAGTACTCCAGTGCATTTCTCCCTCTGATTCAGAATAAATATGTTTTCGTACCTTCTCTTTAAAATAAAAAGTGGACGTTCCAGCACGAATTTCAGCAATTACTTGTTCTGATTCTACATATTGATTATTTTGAACTAAAATCAAACTCTTTAGTGGAATATTTACATTATGTAGAATATCCCGACTCTCAATAGTTACATACAAGTCCATAGAACATAGAAAAGCGGGATGCCCATGATGGGTACGTGTGGGATGAACCAAATTCTCATTCAATTTTATTTTTCCATTAGAAGGAGCTCGTACATACTCGGCAGTACCACCTGTGAATACTCCACCGGTATGAAAAGTTCTTAATGTTAGTTGAGTCCCTGGTTCCCCAATTGATTGACCTGCAATAATACCTACAGCTTCTCCCAATTCGACCAGGTCACCATGAGTAGGACTCCGACCATAACATAATTGGCAGATCCAAGATGTACTCCTGCAAGTAAAGGGGGTTCTAATATATATTGGTTGTGCTCGAAAGGTTATGAATCGATTTATAAGTCCAATCCCAATATCTTGATTTCGAGTGGCAAGACATCGCAAACCAATATATATATCGTCTGCTAATACACGACCAATTAGTGTTTGGACAAAAATTTTTTCTGTCATACCATTTTGAGGGCTCACGGAAATACCTCGGATAGTACCACAATCTGTTCTACGTATAATAATGTGTTGAACTACTTCAACAAGTCTACGTGTGAGGTATCCAGCATCTGATGTTCGTACAGCAGTATCTACAACTCCTTTGCGAGCTCCATAGCAGGAAATTATATATTCTGTCAAAGAAAGTCCTTCACGTAAATTGCTTTGAATGGGTAAATCAATCATTTGTCCTTGGGGATCCGACATTAATCCTCTCATACCCACTAATTGATGTATCTGAGATGCATTTCCTCTAGCTCCCGAAAAGGACATTAGATATACTGGATTAGAAGGATCAGTCATACGAAAATTAGGATTCATTTCTTGTCTCAAATATTCACTTGTAGCATACCATATCTCAATGGATTGACGTAATTTTTCTACCACGTGTACATTCCCATAATGATGGTGTTTCTCTAAAATAAAACTTTGTTGTTCGGCGTCTTGGACTAACCATCCCTTCGAAGGGATTGTTAAAAGATCATCAATTCCTAATGAAATAGATGTAGCAGTGGCTTGCTGGAAACCCAAAGTTTTTACTTGATCCAGGATATGTGATGTATATGCCATTCCGAAATGATCGATTAACCTGCTAATAAGTCGTTTCATAGCAGTTCCATTTATCACTTTATTGTGAAAGACCAGATCAGCCCGTTCTGCCATAAGTACCTCTTCTCTTATATTTCTTCTGCTAAGTAGGATTCGACAATGGACCCAAGTCAATGATTCGAAAACTTCCTTTCCTCAATCTTGATTCACACAGAAATTAAGAAATTAGAATACCAGTGAAATTTGGGAGACCTGAATTACCCTAGGCACTAGGCACAAACATCGCCTAATCTAAGAAATTAGATTAGATAGCGTATGAGTAGGCTCGACAAAAACCCTGTATGGCTTCTTCTAATTCTCTATAAAAAGAAATATGACCAAGAGTAGTTCGAATGTATATAGAACGGATTTCTTTTGTTATACTTCCTACTATTAGATAGTGCCCATAAATCTCATGATAAGTACCTAAAGATTCATATTGAACTTCGATGGGAACTTCTCTTGAACCAATGACACGTCGATCTCGTCTCCATCGGAGCCACAAAGGACTATCTAAACTGATTCTTTTCTGTCGATAAGCTCCAAGTGCATCATAGGAACTAGAAAAATGGGGTTCTTTTTCCCTCGTATACCTATAGTTATTATTATGATTATCAACTATTTTTTTTTTGTAGTTTCCACTATTATATGGATTATAC